TTTTCTTAACATCAAGCGTATTGGTACCCGATAAAAAAAGGGCCGATTCTAAAAATTGAATTGTCCTCAACGCCTCCTAATTCCTGGGAATGGGGCACTTCAACAGTCTTCGATGGTTATACGTGTATTCAAAGTACGAACGAGATGGATGTTTCTTGTCCCAACCATTCTTTTTAGCCCCGATAAGGATAAGGGGTAATTTATAACAAAGGTTTCGTGTTGTTGATTCCTAGACGTAGTGCTTCTTCTCCTCTGCCGCCCATTGGGACTCGTCGAATAAGGTTCAACCACATTTATATATAGAACCTACAAAGGTCTAACCTTTCGCTCAATACTAGAATCAATCGACAATTGAAGCATCTGAGGTTGCATTAATCGGGGATACACGACAGAAGGAATTGTTTTTATGTTATTGACAAACTTCACCTTCAACAAGCGTATATTTATTGAAAAGAAAATCTTGTTTTTCTTTCTATCCAGAAATGTCTTTCTCCTAAGTACGGAGAGCGATAAAAAAAACAGAATCAAATCACACCATCTCTGTAATAGGTAAAAGCCTCTCTTTCTCCTGGGCTTGTAGGAATTATTCGTAATAAGATGTTGGCTACAATTGAAAAGGTCTTATCAATAAAATTTCCATTTATCCGTGATCTAGGCATAGGGAGCAATCCATTCTAGAATTCTTATTATTATCTCTTGCAAGAAACACGGCCCCTTTGTTTTTTGTTTATGGGATCGTACAGTGCAAAATACCATAATAAATTTTGTTATCTACCCTTATTTTAAGGCGGATATAGTTGATTGGTCCAATCTCTCCTTGCCAAGGAGAAGACGCGGGTTCGACTCCCGCTATCCGCCCCTTTTGAATTTTTTTGAAAATTCAAAAGAATTCAAAAGAATTCAAAAGGATCTCCGTAGGGAAGTTACGGAGGTGATTTTGCTACAGTTTTATTCTACGGTCAACGTAGAATAAGGCATCTATTCGATTCTTGAGCAATACCCCTTGCTTGATCACCTCATATTACGTAATAATAAATAATGTATTACGTAATATTAAATAAAAAAAAATATTTTTCTTTAACAGGAGGTTATTGAATGATTCAATATAAACACTTGAATCCAAGTTGCAGAAGATTCAGAATCTATATATTCCTAATAATAGATTTCGATTTTGTATCAATACAGATACAAGATGAATTGTATTATCTCTGCAATCAGAGACTTTTCTTTCTTTTATTTTCAATTGGAGTGGTGGTATTCGTCGTGGGTTGCATCACGAGTATACGCTGGGTTTACGAAAAGAAAAGCTCTCTGGCACAAAAAGTGCGTGGATCCCGCATCTGGGACAATGTCGAAAAAGGATACCATTGGATCGTTTGTAGGTATATATCGTGGGTGCGACGACAGTCATGCATCGTACTAACCGCCGCTGCATTCGTGTGGATCGTCGGTTGGATCACCGTGCAAAAGAGAGTATATATAGAAATCTCTCTCTTTATAGCCAAAAAAGTACCATGGTCCCGTATTTGGGACCATGGTACTGACGTATACAAGAGGCTTGTATCTAGTCTCTAGAGGTGCAATTCTAGGGTGATACACAGCCATAGCCCTTTTTTTAGATTACTGACCCCCCCCGCCGGGATTTCTCTCCCCCCCCCCCGGCGGGATTTCTCTATTTGCCGGTTGTCTTGTTTTCTTTATTTTGATTTTTTTGTTCCCGCAAAGAAATGAAAAGAAATGAGAGTTAAAAGGTGAAATAAAGTCACTATAAAAAAGTCTTTATTTATTCCAGTGAAAGTCAGTCTATTTGGCAATAACGAAAGGAGTACTAGGCATCCATGCCACTCTTACTTAATGTCTTGGGATTGTAGTTCAATTGGTCAGAGCACCGCCCTGACAAGGCGGAAGTTGCGGGTTCGATTCTCCCTATCCGCCCCTTTCTTTTAAAAAAAAAAAAATTAAAAGGAGCTTTGGAGGAATGCTACGTACGGCGCGCAGATCCTTATTATTAAGGAAAGGGTCAAATAGAACCCATATTTGACGCAGAAACGTTCTGCGCGCATTTTCCTGAAGTCCCGCAAAAGATGTCGGAACATCAAGAAATACACTATGCTTTCAAGCAGCCGAATACCCAAGAGCATTACTTGCCATCCAGAGGCGGCCAAAAGTTGGGACACACCTATTTGCGGCAGTTGCAATCGGATAAAGTCTAGGATACTGGAGCTTTTTAAGCAGTAGTGAGTTAGCTGTTCTATCTCCATGACGGGTACTATAACCCAATTCGTTGGAAAGAACAGCCGATTAGGAAATAGAAAGTAACGGAATTTTGTTTCCATTACGCTTCTTTCCATTAAAGCTAGAATACTTCTCAGTTTCAGAGAAACAAACATTGCTTTGGTTAACGAAAAACCCAGCACTGGGCGAAGCATTGGCCATAAGATCCATATAATCTGTTGCATACCCCTTGTGAAAAGGATGTAGAATATCCGACATATATCTCGTATATTCAAAAAAGGATACATGTTTTTGTTTATTGAAAAAAACACAACAGGTTGAAAATAATACCAGAGTTCAACCAGTAACAGTTGAACCCATTCTGTGAAAAGGTTGTATAAAATACAGACCATTTCAAGTGTATTGTGCACTAGATAGAAGGAGACTAGAAGACAGCTTCCTACTAGAGTAAGGACCGCTAGGAGGCTGACTCCTAGCCTATAGATACGTAAGGCTAGGCCCATTCGACTTGGTTTCTTATTCAAATTCGAATTGTTTTTCTCGGAGCTAGAGTTTTTTCTCGCATAACAAATACCTTTTTTCCGGATGGTAAAACCGGTTATGTTTTCTGTTCTCATAATGTTCTCCCATAAACACATGACGATCGACCGTATATCGACTTTATTTTATACGGTCACTCTTTGATATAAAGAGTGTGGCTTGTCTTTGTAAGCCATAAAAAATATGATCGTCATGAGTATTTTTTATTATATCCAAAAAAAGTTCAAATGTCAATAGACATTTTAAAATTATAAAAATAAAATAAAAATAATACATACAAAATAATATATATATTATATCATAAATAAGTTCAATGTCAATACACATTTTAAAATTATATTAAAAAATAAAAAATAATACATACAAAATACATACAAAATTTTTCAACGGACTGAATTCGAACCTTCTTCTCATAAAAAAACTATATTAACAACCAAGAACCAGATGTTGTTAACAGAATTTCATTCTAACATTGCTTTTTTCTGTCAACTTTACCACAACTCCAAGTTGATGGTTAAAAAAAAGCCCTGACAAGGCGAAAGGTGCGGGTTCGATTCCCACTATCCGCCCCTTTCTTTTTTCTTAAAATCTTCATTTTAGGATCGCAACGACGTAATAAACACCTCGGTAAACCGCGACGTTTATTACGTCGTAAAACCCAAGCTTAGTCAACACTAGATAAGAAAAGTGGGCAGCAAAAAGTTCGTAGGGCTGCTGGCTCAGCCAGCATTGACACCTACAGATCACCTTTGTTCTAGTTTCGGTGAAACATAAAAACAGACGATGGACCTGTTGGACAAGTACAAGTACAACACGATACAAGTAGACCAGGACAGAGACATAGGTTACGAAAAAACAAATACCACCGACCGTTACGTATAGGTAAAGTGGAATTAGCCGTAAAGCCATTTTACCCATAGACGGGCCATTTTTTTTAAAAAAAATAAAAATAAGACCCAAACGACCTCTCATGGTCAATTCCTCCTTATAAATGTAATTCATGCTACCGTGCTTTGTTCTTTCATTCTGTCAATGATTCAAAAACATTTGACAGAACATGTTATGTTATAACATCCTTTTTTCAACAGGTCAAGTAAAACTTGAGAAAAAAGAAGTTTCTTTAGTGTTCCAATGTCTTTTCAGTGTCTTTTCGACACAGAAAAGACAATTCTAATTACTACCAAAAATTAGAAGTAACATTTTAGATTATAAAAAAATATTTTCAATAGGTCAAGTAAATATAGGATAAAAAATAAATATAGGATAAAAAAGAGCCCTGACAAGGCGGAAGTTGCGGGTTCGATTCTCCCTATCCGCCCCTTTCTTTTTTAAAAAAAAATTAAAAGGATCTATGCAGGAATGTCAGGGGGGGGGCGTAGATCCTTATTATTAAGGAAAGGGTCAAATAGAACCCATATTTGACGCAGAAATGTTCTGCGCGCATTTTCCTGAAGTCCCGCAAAAGATGTCGGAACATCAAGAAATACAGTATGCTTTCAACCAGCCGAATACCCAAGAGCATTACTTGACATCCAGAGGCGGCCATAAGTTGGGACACACCTCTTTTTGGGAGGTGCAAGTATATAAAGTCCAGGATACTGGAGCTTTTTAAGCAGTAGTGAGTTAGCTGTTCTAACTCCACTACAGGTACTATAATCCTATTCGTTGGAAAGAATAGCTGATTAGGAAATAGAAAGTAACGGAATTTTGTTTCCATTACGCTTCTTTCCATTAAAGCTAGAATACTTCTCAGCTTCAGAGAAGCAAACATTGCTTTGGTCAACAAAAAAACCAGCACTGGGCGAAGAATTGGCCATATGATCCACAGGATCAGTTGTGCCCCTCTTGTGAAAAAGATGTAGAATATCCGACATATATCTCGTATATTCAAAAAAGTATATACGTTTTTGTTTACTGAAAACAAAAAATCTGGTTGAACAAAAGACCAGATTACAACCAGTAACAGTTGAACCCATTCTGTTAAAAGGTTGCATAAAATACAGACCATTTCAAGTGTATTGTGCACTAGATAGAAGGAGACTAGAAGACAGCTTCCTACTAGAGTAAGGACCGCTAGGAGGCTGACTCCTAGCCTATAGATACGTAAGGCTAGGCCCATTCGACTTGGTTTCTTATTCAAATTCGAATTGTTTTTCTCGGAGCTAGAGTTTTTTCTCGCATAACAAATACCTTTTTTCCGGATGGTAAAACCGGTTATGTTTTCTGTTCTCATAATGTTCTCCCATAAACACATGACGATCGACCGTATATCGACTTTATTTTATACGGTCACTCTTTGATATAAAGAGTGTGGCTTGTCTTTGTAAGCCATAAAAAATATGATCGTCATGAGTATTTTTTATTATATCCAAAAAAAGTTCAAATGTCAATAGACATTTTAAAATTATAAAAATAAAATAAAAATAATACATACAAAATAATATATATATTATATCATAAATAAGTTCAATGTCAATACACATTTTAAAATTATATTAAAAAATAAAAAATAATACATACAAAATACATACAAAATTTTTCAACGGACTGAATTCGAACCTTCTTCTCATAAAAAAACTATATTAACAACCAAGAACCAGATGTTGTTAACAGAATTTCATTCTAACATTGCTTTTTTTCTGTCAACTTTACCACAACTTCAAGTTGATGGTTAAAAAAAAGAGAGCTATTGACCAAAAAAATTTTTGGTCAATCTAAATTCTTTCTAGATTAGAAATCTTCTATATTTCTTTTTTTTAATGCCAACCTCCCAAGCGCAATGACCACAAAAGTTTGAAAAAAGAGCTCTGACAACACAACTAAAATTAAGGGCTAATAATAATTATTATTTTTTTAGAAAATAGTTTTTCATATTGTCAAACAAATAAAAACTAACGGTTTTGGGTTGTGTTTATGTTGACAATTTAAAAGAACTGTTCATACTATGAGCATGGTTATGATGGCAGCCGGGACAGTATGCCCCCATCGTCTAGTGGCTCAGGACATCTCTCTTTCACAGAGGCAACGGGGATTCGACTTCCCCTGGGGGTGGGGTACTAGGAAAGGAAGTTGAGTATGGATTATTCACAAGCCTAGAATTTTTTCTTATTCTTCTAGGGTCGATGCCCGAGCGGTTAATGGGGACGGACTGTAAATTCGTTGGCAATATGTCTACGCTGGTTCAAATCCAGCTCGACCCAAAAATGCGTTGATCCATCATGAAATGGCACAACGCATTTGTTTTCCTGAAATGCGGGTTTCTTCCTCGGTTTCCTTATTTTCTTTATTTTGATTTTTTTGTTCTCGCAAAGAAATGAAAAGAAATGAGAGTTAAAAGGTGAAATAAAGTCACTATAAAAAAGTCTTTATTTATTCCAGTGAAAGTCAGTCTATTTGGCAATAACGAAAGGAGTACTAGGCATCCATGCCACTCTTACTTAATGTCTTGGGATTGTAGTTCAATTGGTCAGAGCACCGCCCTGTCAAGGCGGAAGTTGCGGGTTCGAGACCCGTCAGTCCCGCTTTTTTCAAATAAAAAAATACATGAATTTTTGTTTTTTCCAAGATAAAGGAATTCATTAAAAAATGAATTTAGAACTTAACTCCAGCGGAAAGAGGGCTAGATGCTATTATCTTATATTTTCTAATATAATTTCCGAGAATTAGAATTGTTGTACAAGGAAGGCGAAGTGTTTGGGTTATAGAGAAGAATGCTAAAGTAAAAAAGGAAAGGAATTCTTGATTGAATCAGAAATCGAATTTTAGATGCAGTATGGATAAAGGATCTTCCTATGTTATACTATTCAATTCTTGACGATGAGTTGATTTGATAGGTCAGATATTGTTATTCTGATATTGATCCGATTTTATATCATCGAGATGTAATGTAATTCATCCCATTGCATTTACAGGTGAAAGGTTTTCATCTCTATGGGATTAAATCCCTAGTTATTTTGAAGTAAAAAAAAAAAAGAAAGGATGGGATTATGGAAGTCAATATTCTCGCATTTATTGCTACTGCATTATTCATTCTAGTTCCTACCGCCTTTTTACTTATAATTTACGTAAAAACAGTTAGTCAAAGCGATTCATTTGAATAAAACAGGGCTTCTTATAAAAGAAGAAAGAAAAAAGATTCATTCCAATTTTTTTTCTTAAATGAAAAGAGCGAACTAGAATCAACATTACATTAGACTATTAGTATGGTAGAAAGAAATATTCATAGATTTCTTTCTACCATCTAGAGATTTTGATTGTAATGTGCAAAGGTTTACTATATAAGGATATAACCGGCTTAATATAGAGAAACTCACAATAGGTATCCTATATATAGTATATATATAAAGTGCATACCGCCCCAATTCTTTTTCAAAGTGAAAAGTCGCTCTCATTGTCCATTCGTCTGTACCCCGCTTACTTTCAAGTCGAAATACAAGCATGGGGTGAAATATTTGTTTGATTGAAGGAGTCTTATTAATATAAGATATTTATAATACATTACTTCGCGATTAGAATTTTGAAAGAACTCTCTTTTTTTCCATTTTTGAAATTTTTCAAAAATGGAAAAAAGTGGAATTACTAAATTAATAATAATACAAAAAAGACTTTGCAGAACGCTGTATAAAAAATGAATACAGTTTAATTGAATTACTCAACCCAATTAGTAATAACTAGTAGTAACCCTAAAGTCCACTTCTTCCCCATACTACCAGTGAAAGGGAAAATGTAAAGACTACCATTAAAGCAGCCCACGCGAGACTTACTATATCCATGTAAATTCTGTCCTCTATCTCTTTGAAGGAATTTTATCATTATTGTTCACTAATAATAGTGAAATGAGTGGCGAAGAGTCAAAAAGGGATTCACGTCTTTTGTTGATCAGGCGACACCCAGATTTGAACTGGGGAACGAGGATTTGCAGTCCCCCGCCTTACCGCTCGGCCATGTCGCCAAAAGGATACCAAATAGATGAAAATATTCGGCTTTTGTTTCTGTTTAGGAAGAGGGATTACTGAACTTCTTTTTTTTTATTATTAGACTTGTATCTTGAATTTTAATGCCTTGCCTAAAAGAAAGGAAACCCCTACCTCTCTTTTGGTATGGAATCCATCCCTTGTATAGTATCTTAAAACATACTCTACCCCCCTCTTTCTTTTCTTTCCTATTGAAAGGAAAAGGTGTGGATTTTCGATCGCAAAAACCAAACAATAAGGAATCCTTAACTATTGTCCGTAAACTCCAGGATGATTCTTAGATTTGAATTTCAAATCGTCTTTCCCTGCGGATACTGCTGATATAAATAAGACAATCAAAATGGATACATAATGAAACCAAATCGACTTTTCTTTTTTTGTTTCAAAAATTGAAAGTATAACAGCAATGATGAATATTTGTAAACCCCAAAACATAAGATGTTATACAAATGTGAAACTTTAAACAAGTATTATCTTTGTAGATAATACCTTTAGGGAATTCTCGCGAAAGTCTCGTGCTTTTATTTTTTAATTGAATAGAAAATCGAAATTTGGATAGAGCATGACACGCTTCAATCGTATTCTACCCCAAAATAGGTAATCTCTCTTCTCTGCGAATCCTTTTTTGAACAACAGAATCCGCGAATAGGTGCTAAAAAACTCAACTCTATCTTGTTTCTGATTCTTATGTCTTTATTATCGCCCCGAACAGATTCAATCACGAATTCATTTATTATTTGTCTGGTATCCAATGGGATTGGATATGGAATACCATAATAATGGTCAAAATGAAATCGTTTTTTTTTTTTTTTTTTCTATACAAAACTCCATCGGTCCAAGTGGCTTTTATCAATTACTTTCCATTTGTATCTGTTTCAAATTCCAATTTGAGTATCCAATTCTCTTCATTTCCCCGTCCATACGTATTTCGTATATTAGATGTACGGGGTTGGGTAAAATTTCATGTGATTTAGTATAGTAAACAGAATCTAAATTCCATCATTGCTAGATCGCTCCATATGATATGATTGGATGAAGAATGAGCCAATAATGGGATTTTTTCGATAAAAGGGGAATTCAACAAAATGCTTGGCGATAGAAATGAAGGAATGGCTACAATCCCTGGGCTTACTCAGATACAATTTCAAGGATTTCATAGGTTCCTTGATCAGGGCTTAAGAGAAGAACTTTCTAAGTTTCCAAGGACGGAATGGACGGAATTTTTTCTAAAAAATGGGAAAGACGTAGACTTTGACTTTCGATTATTTTCGGAAACATATTTTTTGGTAGAACCGTTGATAAAGGAACGAGATGCTATATATGAATCACTCACCTATTCTTCTGAATTATATGTATCCGCGGGATTCGTTTGGAAAAACAAAAGGCCTATGCAAGAACAGGCCATTTTTATTGGAAACGTTCCTTTTATGAATTCCCAGGGAACTTTTATAGTAAATGGAATATACAGAGTGGTGGTCAATCAAATATTGCAAAGTCCGGGTATCTATTACGGATCAAAATTGGACTATAAGGGATTTACGGTCTATATCGCCACCATAATATCAGATTACGGAGGAAGATTAAAATTAGAGATTGATAGCAAAGAACGTATATGGGCTCGCGTGAGTAGGAAACAGAAAATATCTATTTTAGTTCTATTATCGGCTATGGGTTCGAATCTAAAAGACATTATAGAGAATGTTTGCTACCCAGAAATTTTTCTGGCTTTTCTGGAGAAGGAGAAGAAGAAGAACAAAAATTTTTGGTCAAAAGAAGAAGCGGTTTTGGAACTTTATCAAAAATTTGTAGGTGGATCTGAAGAACTTGAAGAACTTTCTGATGCTATATATAAGGAATTACGAACAAAATTCTTTCGCCAAAGGTGTGTATTAGGAAGGCTTGGTCGACAAAATATTAACCGAAGATTGAATCTTGATATACCCCATAACACCACGTTTTTGTTACCCCGAGATATATTGGCAGCCACAGATCATTTGATTGGAATGAAATTTGGAATGGGTACACTTGACGATATGAATCATTTGAAAAATAAACGGATTCGTTCTGTAGGGGATCTCTTACAAGATCAATTCGGATTGGCTCTTTTTCGTTTAGAAAAGGCGGTTAAAGCGACAATAAAAAAAGCAATTGAAAAGAAAAGAAGCCCGACCCTTCATAATTTGATAACTTCAACTCCATTACTAACCACTTATCAATCTTTTTTCGGATTAAACCCATTATCTCACGTTTTGGATGGAACGAATCCATTGTCCCAAACAGTTCATGGGAGAAAGTGGAGTTTTTTGGGTCCTGGGGGATTGACAGGACGAACTGCAAGTTTTCGAACACGAGATATTCATCCTAGTTACTATGGACGCATTTGCCCAATTGACACATCTGAAGGAATCAAGGTTGGCCTTACGGGATCTTTAGCAATTCATGCGAGAATCGGTCATTTTGGGTCTCTAGAAAGCCCATTGTACGAAATCTCCGAGAAATCAAAAAGGGTCCGGATGCTTTATTTATCATCAAGGAAAGAGGAGTACTATATGATCGGGACAGGAAATTCTTTGGCACTGAATGAAGGTATTCAGGAAGAACAGATTATTCCGGCTCGATACCGTCAAGAATTCCTGACTATTGCATGGGAAGAGGTTCATCTTCGAAGTGTTTTTCCTTTTCAATACTTTTCTATTGGAACTTCTCTCATTCCTTTTCTCGAGCATAATGACGCGAATCGGGCTTTAATGGGTTCAAATATGCAACGACAAGCAGTTCCGCTTTCTCGGTCCGAGAAGTGCATTGTTGGAACTGGGTTGGAAGGCCAAGTGGCTCTAGACTCCGGGATGACCCTTATAACTGAACACGCGGGAAAGATCATTTCTACCCATGCTGACAAGATCCTTTTATCGGTCAATGGGGAGACTCTAAGCAGTCCATTAGTTTTCTATGAACGTTCCAACAGAAATACTTGGATACATCAAAAACCCCAGGTTTCGCGGGGTAAATGCACTAAAAAGGGACAACTTTTAGCGGACGGTGCCGCTACGGTTGGGGGAGAACTCGCTTTGGGTAAAAACGTATTAGTAGCTTATATGCCATGGGAAGGTTACAATTTTGAAGATGCGGTACTCATTAGTGAGCGTCTGATATATGAAGATATTTATACTTCTTTTCACATACGGAAATGTGAAATTGAGATTTTTGTGACAAGTAAAGGCCCTGAAAAGATCACTAGAAAAATACCGCATCTAGACGACTATTTACTACGAAATTTAGACAAAAACGGAGTTGTAATCTTGGGATCTTGGGTAGAAGCGGGCGATATTTTAGTAGGTAAATTAACACCTCAACTGGCGGACGAATTAGCTCCGGAAAAAAGGTTAGTAGGCACCTTGTTTGACGCTCCGATAGCCACTTCAAAGGAAACTTGTCTAAAACTGCCTATAGGTGGGAGGGGCCGAGTTATTGATGTGAGATGGATCCAGAAAGAGGGGGCGTCTAGTTCTGATCCAGAAATAGAAAGAATTCGTGTATATATTTTACAGAAACGTGAAATCAAAGTAGGCGATAAAGTCGCCGGAAGACATGGAAATAAAGGGGTCGTTTCCAAAATTTTGCCTAGAGAGGATATGCCTTATTTGCAAGACGGAAGGCCTATTGATATGGTCTTCAACCCATTAGGAGTACCTTCGCGAATGAATGTAGGACAGATCTTTGAATGCTCGCTCGGGTTGGCGGGGAGTCTTCTAGATAGACATTATCGAGTAGCACCTTTTGATGAGAGATATGAACAAGAGGCTTCGAGAAAACTAGTGTTTTCTGAATTATATGAAGCCAGTAAGCAAACAGGGAATCCATGGGTATTTGAACCCGAGTATCCGGGAAAAAGCAGAATATTTGATGGAAGAACGGGAGATTCCTTTGAACAACCTGTTATAGTGGGACAGTCCTATATATTGAAATTGAGTCATCAAGTTGATGATAAAATACATGGGCGTTCCACTGGTCCTTATTCAGTTGTTACACAACAACCCGTTAGGGGAAGGGCCCTGGGGGGGGGCCAGCGAGTAGGAGAAATGGAGGTTTGGGCTCTAGAGGGATTTGGGGTTGCTCATATTTTACACGAGATGCTGACTTATAAGTCTGATCATCTTAGAACTCGCAACCAAATAATTAGTACTCTAATGATTGGAGGAGCGCTGCCGAAACCTGAGCCTGAGGATGAGGATGAGGATGCTCCGGAATCCTTTCGGTTGCTTGTTCGAGAACTGCGAGTTTTGGCCCTAGAACTGAATCATTTCCTTGTATCTAAGAAGAACTTCCAGATGAATAGGAAGGAAGCTTAATCGGAATTAATCGGAATTTCTTTTCTATGATCGATCAGTATAAACACCAACAACTTCGAATTGGGTTAGTTTCTCCTCAACAAATAAGTGCTTGGGCCAATAAAACCTTGCCCACTGGAGAGATAGTCGGAGAGGTGAAAAACGAGAAAACTTTTTCTTATGATGGGAATTATCTTTCAAATACGCCAGTAAGGGGTGGATTGTTTTGTCAAAGAATTTTTGGACCTATAAAAAGTGGAATTTGTGGTTGTGGAAAGTATCGAAAGTATCGTGAAATCGGAGATGAAAAAGAAAAGAGAACATTTTGCGAACAATGCGGAGTCGAGTTTGTTGATTCTCGGATACGAAGATATCAAATGGGCTACATCAAACTGGCATGCCCCATCGCCCATGTGTGGTATTTGAAGCGTCTTCCTAGTTATATCGCCAATCTTTTAGATACACCTCTTAAAAAATTAGAAAACCTAGTATACGGCGATGTGTGATTTGATCGAAATTCAGATTTTACAGATTTGGAATGAAAAACTGTCACCCTACGAATTAGGATGCCCGGATCTGACATGTCTCTTGTGAGGAGGAACATGAAGCTCAGAACTATGGGTGTATTAAATATTCCCCAATAGAAAGAAGGGAATTGGTCTATGGTCGATTCAGTAACAAAAAGAAAACAATAGAAATCGAATTTCGAGTTGTATTGTACCTCGTAAAAAAGACTGCTTTCTTTTGTGCAAAACATTTCTTATCTTTTAGAAAGAAATTTCATTTTGTTTATGTTCAAGTAAGCAACTCGTTTATGGTTTCTGAAGTCTATCCATCGCATATAGTCTTTCATTTAAAGGCAAGGCCTTTTGCCATAACCGTCGAGGTGATATCGGGACCTAAAAGATCAAAGGGAGTGATATACAGACAAGTAAAGTCCTTATGAATTCCAAATTATTCCTTTAGAGGGATTCATCATTCGAAGGGAAGTAGACTACTCAACAATTTTACATTTCATTTATGTCGCTATTTTAAATTGAATGAAAGAATTCCTAAAATCAAAATAAAAGAACAAGGAATCAATGAAATGTTGCTTGTGAGAACTTGAGTAAGGAGTAGTTTGGGGTTTTATAGAATTTGAAAGCAAGAACTCTTTCTTATATCTTTATATAGTGTAACTACTTGAGCCGGATGAGAGGAAACTTTCACGTCCGGTTTTGAGGGGGGGGGCCTAGAGGATCCTATCCCAATTTGGTTTTTGCTGGGTCTATACGTAAAAAACCCACTTTATTACGATTACGAGGGTACTTCCAATATCAACGCCAATCCTGGGCCTCTATCCTCCCCCATTTTTTTAGGACCAAAAGCTTCATAAAACTTCGAAATCGTGAAATTCCTGATGGAGCAGGCGCTATCCGAGAACAATTGGCCGATCTAGATTTGCGAGTTATTATAGAGTCTTCGTTGGTAGAATGGAAAAACTTAAAGGAGCAAGGGGAAAGGGAAAGGGAAAGGGGTACGGAAACGGAATGGCAGATTCAGAAGAGGGAAAGAAGAAAGCGCTTTTTGCTTAGACGCATAGAATTAGCTAAGCATTTTCTTCTAACAAATGTCAAACCTGAATGGATGGTTTTATGTCTATTACCGGTTCTTCCCCCCGAGTTGAGACCGATATATAAGATATCTGAGGTTCAAAAAATAAGTTCGGATATTAATAAACTCTATCAAAAAGTTATTGTGGAGAACCAGACGCTTTTCTTTTTATTAGAAAAGAGTAAATCTGCGCCAAATGACGTAGTAACGGGTTTAGCTACAAAACTACAAGTAGCTGTGGATAACCTTCTTGATAAGGGAAGAAGCGGACAGCCAAAAAGGGATTATCATAATAAGGCTTACAAATCGTTTTCAGATGTAATTTCAGGCAAAGAGGGGAGATTTCGTGAGACTCTGCTTGGCAGACGGGTTGATTATTCGGGGCGTTCTGTCATTGTTGTAGGCCCCCTACTTTCATTACATCAATGTGGATTGCCTCGTGAAATAGCAATAGAGCTTTTTCAGACATTTGTAATTCGCTGTATAATTAGACAGCGCCTTGCTCCGGACGTAACAACTGCTAAGAAGCAAATTCGGGAAAAAGAAGAATTTATATGGGAAATACTTGCGCAAGTTGTGCAGGGGCATCCTGTATTGCTAAATAGAGCACCTACTTTGCATAGATTAGGTATACAGGCTTTCCAACCCGTTTTAGTGAAAGAGCGCGCTATTTATTTACATCCACTCGTTTGTAAAGGATTCAATGCAGACTTTGATGGGGATCAAATGGCTGTTCATGTACCTTTATCCTTGGAGGCTCAAGCGGAGGCTCATTTACTTATGTTTTCTACTGTGAATCTCTTGGGTCCGGCTATTGGAGATCCCGTGTGCGTACCAACCCAAGATATGCTCATTGGGCTCTATATCTTAACAAGTGGAAATCATCGAGGTATTTGTGCAAATAGGTATAATTTGTGGAATCGCAGAAACTGTCAAAATGAAAGAATTGACGATAAGAACTATGGGTATACCAAAGGAAAAGAACTCCTTTTTTGTAATTCCTATGATGCAATTGGAGCTTATCGACAGAAAAGAATCCATTTAGATAGCCCTTTTTGGCTCCGGTGGCCACTAGATGAACTCTTTATTGTTTCAAGAGGAGTTCCTGTCGAAGTTCATTATGAATCTTTGGGTACCCATCATGAGATTTATGGACACTTTCTAATAGTAAGAAGTGTAAAAAAAAAAAAGGGTTGTCTATACATTCGCACTACTGTTGGTCATCTTGTTCTTTATCGAGAAATCGAAGAAACTACTCAAAGGGTATTTCAGCTCATCGGGTAAGGTCAATAAGAGAGAGGTTTCCAACCATGTAAACCCATTGTGGAATCCTACTCACCGGAAGAGGGAGGTGTTTATGAAAAAAGAGGCCAATCTGGCCTTTCACAATCAGGCCAATCTGGCCTTTCACAATAAAGTAATAGACGGGGCTACTATTAAACGAATTATTAGTCGATTAATAGATCACTTCGGAATGGCATATACATCCCACATCCTGGATCAAGTAAAGACTCTGGGTTTCCAGCAAGCCACCGCTTCATCCATTTCATTAGGAATTGATGATCTTTTAACGATACCGTCTAAGAGATGGCTAGTGCAGGATGCTGAACAACAAAGTATTCTTTTGGAAAAATACTATCAGTATGGGAATGTACACGCAATAGAAAAATTACGCCAATCCATCGAGATCTGGTATGCTACAAGTGAATATTTTCGACAAGAAATGATTCTCAATTTTAGAATGACTGACCCCCTTAATCCAGTCCATATAATGTCTTTTTCGGGAGCTAGAGGAAATGCATCTCAAGTAAACCAATTAGTAGGTATGAGAGGGCTGATGTCGGATCCACAAGGACAAATGATTGATTTACCCATTCAAAGCAATTTCCGTGAAGGGCTCTCATTAACAGAATATATCATTTCTAGCTATGGAGCCCGCAAGGGGGTTGTGGATACTGCTATACGAACAGCAGATGCTGGGTATCTTACGCGCAGACTTGTTGACGTAGTTCAACATATTGTTGTACGTAGAACAGATTGTGGTACCACCCGAGGGTTTTCTATAAGTCCTCCAAATGGGGAGGTGCCAGAAAGACTGTTTATTCAAACATTGATCGGTCGTGTATTAGCAAACGATATTTATCGGGGTCCGCGATGCATCGCCGTTCGAAATCAAGATCTTGGGGTTGGTGTTGTCAATCAACTGATAACCTTCCAAAGAGAGCCAGTATCTGTTAGAACTCCCTTTACTTGTAGGAGTACGTCTTGGATCTGTCAATTATGTTATGGTCGAAGTCCTAGTCACGGCGACTTGGTCGAATTAGGGGAAGCTGTAGGTATTATTGCGGGTCAATCCATTGGAGAACCGGGGACTCAACTAACATTAAGAACCTTTCATACCGGTGGAGTATTCACAGGAGGTACTGCAGAACAGGTACGAGCCCCTTTCAACGGAAAAATCAAATTCAATGAGGACTTGGTTCATCCCACACGGACACGCCATGGGCAACCTGCTTTTCTATGTTATACAGATTTTTCTTTAACTATTGAGAGTGAAGATATTATACAGAGCGTGCCTATTCCACCAAATAGTGTTCTTTTAGTTCAAAATGATCAATATGTAGAATCAGAACAAGTAATTGCCGAGATTCGCGCGGGAACATCCACTTTTGATTTGAAAGATAGAGTTCGAAAACATATTTATTCTGACTCATCGGGAGAAATGCACTGGAGTACCGACGTATACCAAACGCTCGAATTTCCTAAAAGTAATGTCCATATCTTACCAAAAACAAGTCATTTATGGATATTAAAAGGGGATTTATGCGGATCCGGTCCAGTTCTTTTTTCGATGTACAAGGATCAAGATCAAATGAGCATTCATTCTCTTTCTGTCCAAGGCAGATATACGCCTAGCCTTTCTGTGAATTCAGAACTGACTCGCAGTCTATCGATTGCCCGTTGTAATCTCCTATATCCTACTATTCTACACGAGAATTTGTATTTATTGGCGAAGAAGCGAAGAAATAGATTTCTCATTCCATTCCGATCCATTCAAGAACATCGACGAAAAAAAGAACGAATACTCTGTTCTGACATCTCGATGAAAATACCCAGAAATGGTATTTTACGTAGAAATAGCATTCTTGCTTATTTCGATGATCCTCGATACAAAACAAGGGGTTCGGGAATTACGAAATATGGTACTATAGGGGTGGATTCAATCGTCAAAAAAGAGTATTTCATCCACTATCGAGGAGTCGACGAAGAATTGCAGCCAAACGACCAAGGGAAGGTGGATCCACTTTTTTTCATTCCCGAAGAAGTGCATATTTTACGCAAAACCTCTTCCATAATGGTACGGAACAATAGTATCATTGGAAAAAATACAAAAATTACTTTAAATAAAAGAAGCCGAGTAGGCGGATTGGTACAAGTGCAGAGAAAAGACGATTGGATTCAACTTCAAATATTTTCTGGAGATATCTATTTTCCGGGGAAGACATCTAATATATCTATATCCAAACACATTGGCATCTTGATACCACCACAAATAAGAAAAAGAAATTCTAAGGAATCCAAAAAAGCGAAAAATTGGATCTATGTCCAACAAATTAGACCTACCAAGAAAAAGTCTTTTGTTTGGATTCGACCTGTAGGCACATATGAAATAGCGGACGGTATAAATTTAGCAAGACTTTTTCCTCCGGATCTATCGCAGAAAATGGATAATATAAAACTTCGACTTGTCAATTATATTCGTTATGGGGATGACAAGTTGATTCGAGGCATTTCTCGAAGAATTCAATTAGTTCGGACTTTTTTAGTCTTGAATTGGGACCAAAACAAAAAAGCTTCGTCTATCGAGGAGGCTCACGCTTCCTTTGTGGAAGTAAGTACAAAGGGCCTGGTTCGAGAATTCCTAAGAATTCGCTTAGGGAAATCCCAGATTGCGTATATGAGAAAAAGGAATGATCCGGCAGGGTCAGGATTTACCTCTGATAATGAGCTAGATCATACCAATAGAAATCCTTTTTATTCCAGTTATCCCAAGGCAAGGATTCGACAATCACTTAGCCAAAACCAAGGAACTATTCGTACGTTGTTGAATAGAAATCAGGAATGCAAATCTTTCCTAATTTTGTCATCATCTAATTGTTTTCGACTAGGCCCCTTCAACGATATAAAATATCACAATCCGAAAAAAGAATCAATTAAAAGAGATACAGACCCTCTCATTCCAATTAGTAATTTGTCAGGCCCTTTAGGAACAGTCCCTCAAATTGCGAATTTTGATGTATTTTACCATCAAATCACAAAGAATCAGATTTCGGTAAAAAAATATTTGCAACGTGACAAATTAAAACTAAAAAAGACCTTTCAAGTAATTCATTATTTTTTAATGGATGAAAACGGGAGAATCTATAAGTCCGATCCATATAGTAACATCTTTTTGAATCCATTCAATTTGAATTGGTATTTTCTACAGCATAATTATCATCATAATTTTCCTAATTCTTGTAAAGAAACATCTACAATAATCAATCTTGGGCAGTTTCTTTGTGAAACTGTATCTATAGCCAAAAACGGACCACGCCTAAAATCGGGTCAAGTTTTCATTGTTCAAGTTGGTTATGTAATAATAAGATCAGCTAAGCCCTATTTGGCTATTCCAGGAGCAACCGTTCATGGCCATTATGGAAAAATCATTTACGGGGGAGGTACACTAGTTACATTTATATATGAAAAATCACGGTCTGCTGATATAACACAGGGTCTTCCAAAAGTAGAAAAGGCGTTCGAAGCGCGTTCAATATCGATGGACCTAAAAAAGAGAGTTGAGGGTTGGAACGAGTGTATAACAAGAATTCTTGGAATTCCTTGGGGATTCTTGATTGGTGCCGAGCTAACAATAGCGCAAAGTTGTATTTCTTTGGTTAATGAGATTCAAAAGGTTTATCGATCCCAGGGAGTGCAGATTCATAATAAGCATATAGAACTGATTGTACGCCAAATAACATCAAAAGTCTTGGTTTCAGAAGATGGGATGTCTAATGTTTTTTTACCCGGAGAACTTATTGGATTTTTACGAGCGGAACGGACGGGGCGTGCTTTCGAAGAGGGGGTCTGTTACCGCGCCATCTTATTGGGAATAACGAAAGCATCTCTGAATACTCAAAGTTTCATATCCGAAGCGAGTTTCCAACAAACTGCTCGGGTTTTAGCAAAATCCGCTCTCCGAGGTCGTATCGATTGGTTGAAAGGCCTGAAAGAGAACGTTGTTCTAGGGGGGATAATCCCCGTTGGGACCGGATTCAAAGGATTAGTGCACCCCCCTTCAAGGCAACAGAATACTCTTTCTCTGGAAACCAAAAGGAAGATTTTATTCGAAGGGAAAGTGATGGATATTTTATCCCATCATAAAGAATTGTTTGATTCATAAAGAATTTTTTGATTCTTGCAGTTCAAATCATTTCCAGGATACATTCGAATAATAATGTATAGGATTTCCTGATTCCTAAGAACAGATAAATTCATCCTTTGCACTATGGGCGGCGATTTGATAATAGTAATAAACAAAGAGAATAACGAATAGAAAGGAATGGCTTGAATCGTGCATCAACGGCCAATCTTCGGTAGAAGAAAAGGTTCCATCGGAACAATTCTTTATTTCAGGATACCGCGTCTTTTTTTCTTTGAAAAAAAAAGAAAGAAAGAGGAAATGTGGGGAGAAATGACAAAAAGATATTGGAACATCCAGTTGGAAGACATGCTGGCAGCAAGAGTTCATCTTGGTCATCATATTAAGCAATGGAATCCTAGAATGGCGCCTTATCTTTATGCAAAGTTTAAAGATACTCATATTACAAATCTTACTAGAACCGCCCGCTTGTTATCAGAAGCTTGTGATTTAGTTTTTGATGCAGCAAGTAAGGGAAAACAATTCTTAATTGTTGGTACCAAAAAAGAAGCAGCTAATTCAGTAGCACGGGCTGCAATAAGGGCTGAATGCCATTATGTTAATAAAAAATGGCTCGGCGGTATGTTAACAAATTGGTCCACTACAAAAAAGAGACTTGGTAAGTTCAGGGACTTGATAAGGCAACAAAAGACAGGGGGACTCAACCGCCTTCCGAAAAGAGATGCAGCTATTTTGAAGAGACAATTGTCTCACTTGCAAAAATCTCTAGGTGGGGTGAAATATATGAGTAAATTACCCGATATTGTAATTGTCATTCATCAGCAACACGAATTTACGGCCCTTCAAGAATGTATTACTTTGGGAATTCCAACAATTGGTTTAATCGATACAAATTGTGACCCCGATCTCGTGGATCTTCCGATTCCAGCAAATGATGACTCTATCCCTTCAATCCGATTCATTCTTAACAAATTAATATTCGCAATTTATATGGGTCGTTCTAGTTCTATACGAAGGACTACTATTCGTCCATCGCACATAAAAGAGAAAGAAGAGATGTAAAGATAAAGAAAAGAGACTCTTGTGGGCATCCAAAAGATACAAAAAATTCCAGTAAGCAAGTCGAAAAAGAGATAATTGAATCAAAACAATTCCTTTTCAAGTTCTATTTTTGGCAGAGGGCAATATGAATCTTCTATCTTGTTCTATAAACCCATTCAAGGAGCTTTTATACGATGTATCCGGTGTGGAAGTAGGTCAACATTTTTATTGGCAAATAGGGGGTTTCCAAGTCCACGGCCAAGTACTTATTACTTCTTGGGTTGTAATTGCGATCTTATTAGGTTCATCCATTCTAGCTGTTCGAAATCCGCAAACCATTCCGACGGATGTTCAGAATTTCTTCGAATATGTCCTTGAATTCATTCGAGACGTGAGCAAAACTCAGATTGGAGAAGAATATGGCCCATGGGTTCCCTTTATTGGAACTCTCTTTCTTTTTATTTTTGTTTCGAATTGGTCGGGGGCTCTTTTCCCTTGGAAAATCATACAGTTACCGCAGGGGGAATTAGCCGCACCCACAAATGATATAAATACAACCGTTGCTTTAGCTTTACTCACGTCAATGGCATATTTTTATGCAGGTCTTACTAAGAAAGGATTGGCTTATTTCAATAAATATATTCAACCGACTCCAATCCTTTTACCCATTAACATCTTAGAAGATTTTACAAAACCTTTATCACTTAGTTTTCGACTTTTCGGGAATATATTAGCCGATGAATTAGTCGTTGTTGTTCTTCTTTCTTTAGTACCTTTAGTGGTTCCTATACCTGTCATGTTCCTTGGATTATTTACAAGCGGTATTCAAGCTCTTATTTTTGCAACTTTAGCTGCGGCTTATATAGGCGAGTCTATGGAGGGTCATCATTGACTAGTATAGTCTTTTGTTTGACTTAGTCCAACAAAAAGTATCCGTGACTCAATAAAATGGACTTAAAGAACCCATACGTAAGTATACAACTACGAGATATACGGCCTAGAGTAATAGAAAAAAAGATTTCGATATATAGGATAGGGAATTGGAAAAAAGGAAATAGATCTTCTCTTTTAGATCTCTTTCCTAAAATTCTTCCTTGACCCCCCTTCGATCTCCCTCCACTGAAGGTTATCTCTCTACTGTTTGTTCATTAAATTCAACAATTGACCAAAAGAAAATTTTACTAAATATTAAATAGCATGAATGTAGATCAATCAAATATTGAGATTTCTATGCAACAAGCATTCGGACTAACAAATTGATTCATCTATTTAGTTCGTTTATTTAGATTGTATCCATGGAGGAGTAGGATAGGATAATGCTAAATAAAAGGAAAATCTAAATTCAAAAAAAGGGCTGGGTTAGAAGAGGGGGTTGAACTAGGTATATGAAATCTAATGCTGATAAGCCAGCCCTTCGGGTTCTGGTCGAAGAATGATTCTAGAATCGGATTGAATCTAAGATACGAAACGAATAGTTGGTTTACGTTATGCAAGAAAGACATGTATATGTGATATTAGATATTGACTCACTATATATGAAACTAAAGATCTATCGAATCTGTTCTATTACTCTGAATTTAGATATGATTTTAATAGGGGTCCTTCTACTTCATCTGTGAGTATTCAATTTACTGAATAAAAAGATGAAATCGCGAAAAAAGAAAAGAATGAAGAATTCAAAGAATGGGTCAGAAGAAAAAAATAGAGTAGCAAAAGGCTCTTGGATTCACATCACAAAAACTTCCACTTCGTGGATGGAATAATAAAGTCATAATTCATTGGATGATTGTACCATTAACGATTTCTTTATTTTGGTGCGAGGAACTTATCATGAATCCACTGATTTCTGCCGCTTCTGTTATTGCTGCTGGGTTGGCCGTCGGGCTTGCTTCTATTGGACCTGGGATTGGGCAGGGGACTGCCGCGGGCCAAGCTGTAGAAGGTATCGCGAGACAGCCCGAAGCGGAGGGAAAAATACGAGGTACCTTATTACTGAGTCTGGCTTTTATGGAAGCTTTAACAATTTATGGGCTCGTTGTAGCATTAGCACTTTTATTTGCTAATCCCTTTGTTTAATCCTATTTTCATTTGAATCCTCTAATAGAAATCGAATCTAAAAAAACGGGCATGTTTTTCCTATTTTATTGCCTCGGACTTGGTTGCTCCTTGCTTTTTCGAATTATATCAAGACTTTATTCCTACAATTACTTCTTCATTGTGGGAACCCGTCGGGGGAAGGTTTGATTTTGAGGATGAGAAATTAGCATACTGACTCACTTCCTTCTTTCCCATTTTGAGTCCAATGGGAACTGGGGGGGTGTTGCAAAAAATGAAGTATTTCGCAATTGACGGGAAACCCGGTCCTTAA